ATTCATAACTAGAGAGCTTCTCTGGTCCTTCACTAATCGGGGCCAAAACTCCGGAAATTAGAAATGCCAAAATAGGAATAACACTTGATATTATTAGAAATGCCCAGAAAATATCATATTCGTAAAGCAGAAACATAGAAGCACTCCTATTAATGTGGAATATACCGAATTAGTTGATTCAAATTGGAATTCTCAATTCATCCAAAACTGCATTAGTCGAAACAACAATTTTGATCAAACCACATAGTTTCGTTTGTTTACTTGTTGTGGGTCATGTATCGTCTCAAGATTCATCCAACGGAATCCCACTTACACTTACTTCGATTCTATTTAGATATGGTGTAGACATATAATGCTATTATACAAATCAAACTCTCTCCTACCTTGCCTCGGGTTTTCTATCAAACAAAAAAAGGAATTAAGGAATTTTTTTGAAAGACTATTTTAAATAATATGAATTGAAATTGAAATAATATTCAAACAATATTATTCAAATAAGATTAAATGAAATATTAAACATAAAAAATGTCAATATTCTATTAATATAATAGAGCCAAAGAGGAGGTCTGGCCCATTTTTTCTCTCTCTCTCTTTTTTTTTTTTCTTAGTGATTTAGAATATAGTAAGTAGTCAGATGTAATAGAATTTCTAGGAATTTCCATCTCGGGATTTATGGTATATTCTACGTGGCTGTGTTGGTGTATTCTTTTCATTAAGATCCGGATAGAGGATTATTGTTTCTATTGATTTGATACGGATACGAAAACAGAATGCATCGACCGATTCGATTCTCTCTCCCTGTCCCAGATTTATACTTAATTGATTTGATTCAATCCATTGAATTGTGAGGAACCCTTACATATAAAAACTCATGGGTTCCTATACCCAAATTAGGAAACTTTGGACCTGTACTACCCCGGCCCCGGCTTTACCCCCGAGTTAGAAGTCTTGAAAGAATCATTTCAGACCCATTTCTAGGACTAAAGATCGTGATTTGGAATGACTCGAAATACTTATTTATTTAATGACTCGAAATACTTATTTATTTAATGTAATAATAACACCTAGCAGGACCAACCAACGAGTTAGGTTTCGTGACAACAAAAAACGTTTCTTTTGAAGCAAACCTAAAAAATGGGGCATAGTTTAATGGTAGAGTCGGCTGAATCGTAAATGATTTACAGAAGATACTTCGAATGGAATCATGCGTTGTCGAACGATTCGATAGAAAAAATCTCCCCATCCCAAAACCAACTCATAGAACATAGAAATAGAAGAGGGTGCGTTGATACATTTAGGACCAATTCATTGTCTCTAAAACAATGAATTGGGATTGTTGTTCTGCCAAAAGGCGATACGTCGGGGGATTCCTAACTCATCCAAGTTCAAATGGGCCCTAATCTTTTTAGATAAAGTCTGCATTGGTAGAATTGGAATGATGAACAAATTGGATTGGGTAGATTGGAATAAAAAAAAATAAGTTATAAGTTTAAGTATTGTACAGAAAAATGACTACTTGCTTTGCTAAGCCGGTTATACGAAGAAAAGCCTATTGTACAATGAAACTTACCAAAGAGCTTCGTTTTTGAAACTCTGGCTTTTCTACAAATACAAGAACAAGAATAGGTTCTAGATAATGTGACTTACTATTAGATTGAATTTGGATTTGATTTGGTTGGGTCAGGTTGGAGTTTTTCTTGAGCCAGGCTCATGTTATGATTTTTACTTCATAAATTGACTTGGGTATACCAAAGCAAAGGTGTATCACTAAATCTTGGATCATGGACAAATAAAAGAGGAAAAAGGCCGTATGTCATTCACAGACGAAGATTAATGAAGAAGAATGGGTTTGTTTATCCGAGATTTGAAAATACCGATCCGATTGGATCCATTGGAATAAATTATTGTTTTCAAGCCCCGAGGGATCTCCGTGATCCTGTGGGAATGATTCCATTTCTATGGAACAATCAACCGGCCGGTCACACGCACTAATTAGGAAATGAATACAAAAATGTATAGGGCTATACGGACTCGAACCGTAGACCTTCTCGGTAAAACAGATCAAACTTATTATTATCGAAATGATTCGAACTGTTTCAAAGACCCAACGTGCGTTTTTTTTTTTGCATTGGGCTCTTTCATTAACTGATAAAAAGATCGGCTAGTCCACCATATTTTTTCTTGACAGGAAGATAACGAGATGGCTCCATGCGCTCGGATTCATTATTTGAATTCTGATCCGGGAGCAATACCAAAGTGTTTCAAAGAAGGGTTACCCTGACGTAGGTCTGCCTCCGGCCTAGATCAACCTAAGTTAAATGGAGTCTCTATCAATCCGCCCCAAGAGTCAAATATGATACTTCATACACCTTAAAGTTCATAGGACGAAAAGAGGTTATTTTGAGGTCCTTATCCTCATTATGCCTAGCATTGAAGGGACTTCACCTTATCAATGATCAAACCAATGATGGGTTCTATTTGGTACCTGAATTGGCACCTG